AAAAGGAGGATCAAGTTTATGAAACTTCTTATCCGGATGGGAATCAAGAAAATTCTACGTTAGAAATACTTCAAAATAAAGAAGAAAAAAACCTCTTCTGGTTTGAAAAACCTCTTGTGACTCTTCTTTTCGATTATAAACAAAGGAAGCGCCCTTTTCGATATATAAAAAATAATCGATTTGAAAACTCTGCTATAAAAACCGAAATGTCACAATATTTTTTTTACACATGCCGAAGTGATGGAAAACAACGAATATCTTTTACATATCCACCCAGTTTGTCAACTTTTTTGGAAATGATCCAAAGAAAGATGTTTTTATCTATAACAGAAAAAAAAAAACCTTCTGTGGAATTATATAATAATTGGATTGATACCAATAAACAAAAAGAAAACCATTTAAGCAACGAATTTCTAAATAGAATAGAAATTCTAGATCGAGGATTTCTTACTTTAGATGTACTCGAAAAAAGAATTAGATTGTACCTGTGTAATGAACAGACTCAAAAAGAATACTTGCCTAAAAAATATGACCCCTTCTTGAACGGACCTTATCGGGGAAAAATCAAATTTGATTTTTCCCCTTCAATTCTAAATAAAATTTCCACAAGAAATTCTATGGAAATTTTTTGTATAAATAAAATTCATGGTATCCTTCTTGCTACTGATTATCAAGAATTTGAACAAAAAACAGCAATGGATATGCTTGATAGAAAATTATTATCAGCATCCAATTTCCATTTGAAAAAATTTTCTGTATTTCCAGAACCAGAACAAGGAAGAATCAATTCAAAATCAAAAGACCAAACAAAATTTTTACAACTTTTATTCAATATAGTTATAAAAGATCCCAACGATCAAATAACCCGAAAAAAATCTGTTGGACTAAAAGAAATCAATAAAAAAGTTCCTCGATGGTCATACAAATTAATCAGTGATTTAGAATACCAAGAGGATGAAGATGCGACGGGGTATAATGAGATTCGTTCAAGAAAAGCCAAACATGTAGTGATTTTTACTGATAATCAGCAAAACCCCAATACTTATAATAACGAAAGTAATAATCCTGATCAAGCAGACGAGATATCTTTGATACGTTATTCGCAACAATCAGATTTTCGTCGAAATATAATCAAAGGCTCCGTGCGCGCCAAAAGGCGGAAAACTCCTATTTTGGAACCGTTTCAAGCAAATGTACACTCCCCTCTTTTTTTGGACAGAATAGACAAAGTCTTTTTTTTTTCTTTTGATATCTTCGGTCTGGCGAAATTCATTTTTCGAAATTGGATAGGGAAAAACACAGAATTCAAAATTTCGGATTATGTAGAGGAAGAAAGAAAAGAAAAAGGGAAAAAGGAGGTGGACAAAAGAGAAGAGAAAGCGCGGATAGAAATAGCGGAATCCTGGGATAGTATTATCTTTGCTCAAGCAATAAGAGGTTTCTTATTATTAACCCAATCAATTCTTAGAAAATATATTATATTACCTTCATTGATAATAACTAAGAATGTTGGCCGTATGCTATTATTTCAATTTCCTGAATGGTCCGAGGATTTCAAAGATTGGAATAGAGAAATGTATGTTAAATGTACTTATAATGGTGTTCAATTATCCGAAACAGAATTTCCAAAAAACTGGTTAAAAGACGGCATTCAAATTAAAATCCTATTTCCTTTCTGTCTGAAACCCTGGCACGGGTCTAAGCCGGGATCCTCAGATAAAGATCCGATGAAAAACAAAGGGCAAAAAGCCGATTTTTGTTTTTTAACAATTTGGGGAATGGAAGCGAAACTTCCTTTTGGTTCTCCCCGAAAACGACCTTCTTTTTTTGAACCTCTTTTAAAAGAATTCCGAAAAAAAATTAGAAAATGGAAAAAGACTGGCTTTCTAGTTTTAAAAGAAAAAAAAAAAATCTTTCTAACATTTTCAAAAGAAACAAAAAAATGGGTTATCAAACGTGCTTTTTTTATAAAAAGAGTAATAAAAGAACTTTCAAAAAGAACTCGAATTCCATTATTTAGATTACAAGAAGTATATGAATCGATTGAAACTAAAAACGAAAAAGATTCGACAATCATTAATAATAATCGGCCAGTTGATGAATCCTCCATTCAAATTCAATCTACAACTACAGATTGGACAAATTATTCACTAATTGAAAAAAAAACAAAAAACCTGGCTAATAGAACAAGAACAATCAGAAATCAAATAGAAAAAATAAAAATTACAAAAGACAAGAAAAAGGAATCTCTAACTTCCGAAATAAATATTATTCCTAAGAAAAAAAATTATAATGCTAAAAGATTCGACCAAAATATTTGGCAAATATTAAAAAGAAGAAATACTCGATTAATCCGTAAATCGAATTCTTTTATTAAATTTTTCAGCGAAAGGGTCCGCGTGGATATCCTTCTATGTATTAGTAATATTCCCAGAATCAATACACAAATTTTTCTTGAATCAACAAAAAAAATTCTTAATAAATACATTTACAATAATGAAACAAATCAAGAAAGAATTGATAAAAAAAATCAAAATACAATTGACTTTATAAAGTCAATTTCAAATAAGAATTCCATTTTTTTTTGTGACTTATTCTCCTTGTCACAAGCATATATATTTTATAAAATATCCCAAACCCAAGTTATTAACTTGTATAAATTAAGATCCGTCCTTCAATATCAAGATAGAACATCTCTTTTTTTTAAGAATGAAATAAAAGATTATTTTGGAGTGGAGAGAATATTTCATTCCGAATTAAAACATAATAAACTTTTGAACTCTGGGCTGAATCAATGGAAAAACTGGTTAAGGGGTCATTATCAATACAATTTATCTCAAATTAGATGGTCTAGATTAGTACCACAAAAATGGCGAAATAGAGTGAATCCGCGTCGTATGGCTCAAAATAAAGATTTTAAAAGGGGGAGTTCTTATCAAAAAGAAAATGATTCTAAAGCGAATCCATTACCAAAGAAAAAAAAGAATTTTAAAAAACACTATAGATATGATCTTTTATCATATAAATTTATTAATTATGAAGATAAGAAGAATTCCTATATTTATGAATCGCCGTTACAAGTAAATAATAACCAAGAGATTTCTTATAATTACAACACACATAAACGTAAATTTTTGACTATGCTGAAAAGTATCTTTATCAATAATTATCCAGGACAAGATAATATTACGGATACGGATTTTGAAAAAAATCCGAATAGAAAATATTTTGATTGGAGAATTCTCTATTTTTGTCTTAGAAATAAAGTCGATATTGAGGCCTGGGTCAATATTGACACCAACAGTAATAAAAATACTAAGGCTAGTAATTATCAAAAGGTTGATAAAACAGATAAAAAAGAATTTTTTTCTATCACGATTCATCAAGATCAAGAAATCAACCCATCCAATAAAAAAAGATTTGATTGGATGGGAATGAATGAAGAAATACTAAATCGTCCGATATCGAATCTGGAACTTTGGTTCTTCTCCGAATTTGTACTACTTTATAATGCATATAAAAAAAAACCCTGGGTCATACCGATCAAATTACTTCTTTTAAACTTTACTGAAAATGGCAATGTTAGTGAAAATATCAAGGGAGAACAAAAAGGAGATTTTTTCAAATCATCGAATGAAAAAAATTTGGAAAATAAAGAAAAAAAAGAAACCGCAGGTCAAGGGGATGTTAGGTTGGTTCTCTCAAACCAAGAAAAAGATATTGAAAAAGATTATACAAGATCAAAGATAATAAAACATAAAAAGAAAAAGAGTAATACAGAAATAGAACTAAATTTCTTACTAAAAAAGTATTTGTTTTTTCAATTGAGATGGGATGATTCTGTAAATCAAAGAATACTAAATAATATCAAGGTATATTGTCTTCTGCTTAGAGTGATAAATCCAAAAGAAATTACTATATCTTCTATTCAAGGAGGAGAAATGAGTTTAGATATAATGCTGACTCAGAAAAATTTATCTCTTGCAGAATTGATTAAAAAGGGGATTTTAATCATTGAACCGATTCGTCTATCTGTAAAAAATGATGGACAATTTCTTATGTATCAAACCATAAGTATTTCATCGATTCAGAAGAGTAAGCACCAAATTAATCAAAGATACGAAAAAAAAAAATATGTTGATAAAAAAAAAATTAAAAAATGCATTTCAAGGCATCGAAGAATAGCCGGAAATAGAGACATAAATCCTTATGATTTACTTATTCCTGAAAATATTTTATCGTCTAAACGTCGCAGAGAATTGAGAATTCGAATTTGTTTCAATTCAAAGAATAGGAATGGTATAACTAAAAATCCAGTCTTTTGGAATGTGAATAACATAAAAAATTGCGATCAAGTTCTGGATGAACGCAAACATCGTGATAAAGATAAGTTAATTAAATTAAAATTCTTTCTTTGGCCCAATTACCGATTAGAGGACTTGGCTTGTATAAATCGCTATTGGTTTGATACCAATAACGGGAGCCGTTTCAGTATGATAAGGATCCGTATGTATCCACTATTTAAAATTGGATAATGTAATGGTATATTTTTCCTATATATCCTGTACTATATCTGTTATATGAAAGCAAACAGAAACAGATAAATGCATGCGTTGTCTTACATTCTATTCTGATACATGATACTAATTCAATGATGTATCAAAAGGACTCAACTGAATTTTATTATTTTGTGAATGCCATGATGAAATTGAAAATTGAGTCGATCGTTGATTGATTAGTTTTATTTAATAAAATTAGAAGTCCCAAATGAAATTCTGTATACCAGATTAAAATGGTCAATATTATTATTATTACTGATTAGTAAAATTCATATCTTAAAAAAGGATAAGGGGAGGCAGATTTCGTTTTATGGTAAAAAATTCAGTCATCTCAGCTATTTCGCAAAAAGAGGGATCTGTTGAATTTCAAGTATTCAATTTCACCAATAAGATACGAAGACTTACTTCACATCTGGAATTGCACAGAAAAGACTACTTATCTCAGAGAGGTCTACGGAAAATCCTAGGAAAACGTCAAAGGCTGCTGGCTTATTTGTCAAAGAAAAATAAAGTACGTTATAAAGAATTAATCGGTCGGTTGGATATTCGGGAACTAAAAACTCATTAATTTGAAGAACTTTAATTATTTGATTTATTAAATCTTGAATTTTGATGAATTTCTTTTCGTTTTCAACAACTCATGGACAAATGAATCGGGGAAAAACTTATGAATGTACCAGTTAAAAGAAAGGACCTTATGATGGTAAATATGGGTCCTCACCACCCATCAATGCATGGTGTTCTTCGACTCATAATTACTCTAGATGGTGAGGATGTTATTGACTGTGAACCAATACTGGGCTATTTACACAGGGGAATGGAAAAAATTGCAGAAAACCGAACAATTATACAATATCTGCCTTATGTAACACGTTGGGATTATTTAGCTACTATGTTCACTGAAGCAATAACCGTAAATGCACCAGAGCGATTAGGAAATATTCAAGTACCTAAAAGAGCCAGCTATATTAGAGTAATCATGTTGGAGTTGAGTCGTATAGCTTCTCATTTATTATGGCTTGGTCCCTTTATGGCAGATATTGGTGCACAGACCCCTTTCTTCTATATTTTTCGAGAAAGAGAATTAATATATGATCTATTCGAAGCTGCCACCGGTATGAGAATGATGCATAATTATTTTCGTATCGGAGGGGTGGCTGCTGATCTACCTCATGGCTGGATAGATAAATGTTTTGATTTCTGTGATTATTTTTTAACAGGAGTTGCTGAATATCAAAAACTTATTACGCGAAATCCTATTTTTTTAGAGCGGGTGGAAGGGGTAGGCATTATTGACGGAGAGGAAGCAATAAATTGGGGTTTATCAGGACCAATGCTGCGAGCTTCCGGAATACAATGGGATCTTCGTAAAGTAGATCGTTATGAGTGTTACGACGAATTTGATTGGGAAGTCCAGTGGCAAAAAGAAGGAGATTCATTAGCTCGTTATTTAGTCCGAATCAGTGAAATGACGGAATCTGTAAAAATTATTCAACAGGCTCTAGAAGGAATTCCGGGAGGGCCTTATGAAAATTTAGAAATCCGATGCTTTGATAGAGCAAGGGATCCTGAATGGAATGATTTTGAATATCGATTCATTAGTAAAAAACCCTCTCCTACTTTTGAATTGTCGAAACAAGAACTTTATGTGAGAGTCGAAGCCCCAAAGGGAGAGTTAGGAATTTTTCTAATAGGGGATCAAAGCGTTTTTCCTTGGAGATGGAAAATCCGCCCGCCGGGTTTTATCAATTTGCAAATTCTTCCTCAGTTAGTTAAAAGAATGAAATTGGCTGATATTATGACGATACTAGGTAGTATAGATATCATTATGGGAGAAGTTGATCGTTAAAATGATAATTGATACAACAGAACTCAATTCTTTTTCAAAATTGGAATACTTAAAAGAAGCCTATGGGATCATAGGGATGCTTATCCCTATTTTGATTCTTGTATTCGGAATCACAATAGGTGTACTAGTAATTGTATGGTTAGAAAGAGAAATTTCCGCAGGGATACAACAACGTATTGGACCTGAATACGCCGGTCCTTTAGGAATTCTCCAAGCTCTAGCAGATGGGACAAAATTACTTTTCAAAGAAAATCTTCTTCCATCTAGAGGAGATACTCGTTTATTTAGTATCGGGCCATCCATAGCAGTCATATCAATTCTACTAAGTTATTCGGTAATTCCTTTTAGTTATCGCCTTATTCTAGCCGATCTCAATATTGGCGTTTTTTTATGGATCGCTATTTCAAGTATTGCTCCCATTGGACTTCTTATGTCCGGATATGGATCAAATAATAAATATTCCTTTTTAGGTGGTTTACGAGCCGCTGCTCAATCGATTAGTTATGAAATACCATTAACTCTATGTGTGTTATCAATCTCTCTACGTGCGACTCGTTAAGACATAAATCTTTCCCTATTTCCTTTCTTGTCTTTCTAGGAAATAAGTTGAATGAATTGAATATATATCTGTTTTTTTGTTCAGCATTCGGATTGATGAACTAAATCAGAAGTTATATGAGTGAAAGAAAACAGCTTATCAATTTGCAGTAAAAAGATTGAGTCTCATTTCCTATGTACAAGGGTTAAGCAGAATAAAACATAAACAATAAAGACTATTTATCCCCCGATTCGTTGATTGCTCATCACGGCTTGAAGCGGGTTCAAAAAATCCACTGTATGGAATTTTTACTACCGTTTAGATGTATTAGCATATACCATAACAGGGGGTTGAACAAGAATAAGTGGATGGTTAGGAAAACCAAGGTACACAAAGGGTTAGTAATGGAGATTGTGTAAATGAGACATTTTTATTTTTACATAACAAGGAATACTAATGGGGCTTTAAGTTGGTAGAAATGATCAGGCAGTACTTCCCAGGATTCCGGCCCAGAGTATGTCCTATCCACCTATTAAAAAAATAACTAACCGAAACGAAATAATCCTTTTTTTGAAATCCCCTTTGAGAAAAAAGAATAGAAATGAAAATATATATAGATTGAATTCTTATCAGAATTCATGAATTAATGTAATGTCGAATTCTTTTTCGTAATCGAAAACAACAGGTCGAAATAGCGCTACTGCAAAGAGTAAGAGTATTTTATTGAAGGATTAAGTTATTACTCAAAAAAGAAACATTTAATTTAAATTATTAAATTTAAGAAGGGATGAGATCAATTCAGAAGTACTTTTTTTAGTCTAACGGACAGAATTCCAGTGGTCTAATTGGGACCTTTTGATAGATTTTGACTCTATCCATCCTACAAACATAAACATATCAAAATAAATGGGTTCGGTCCTTAGATTTATTTGCGATTCTGAGGAGCCGTATGAGGTGAAAATCTCATGTACGGTTCTGTAATAGCGATGCAAATAGTGATGTTATCATCGACTATGATTATCTAACAGTTCAAGTACAGTTGATATAGTTGAGGCACAGTCAAAATATGGTTTTTGGGGTTGGAATTTGTGGCGTCAACCTATAGGGTTTTTCATTTTTCTAATTTCCTCCCTAGCAGAATGTGAGAGATTGCCTTTTGATTTACCAGAAGCGGAAGAAGAATTAGTAGCGGGTTATCAAACTGAATATTCAGGTATCAAGTTTGGTTTATTTTATGTTGCTTCCTATCTAAATCTACTAGTTTCTTCTTTTTTTGTAACCATTCTTTACTTGGGCGGCTGGAATTTTTCTATTCCCTATATAATCGCCCCCACACTTTTTGAGATAAATAAAATAGGCGGAGTTTTTGGAATGACAATTGGTATCTTTATTACATTAATGAAAACTTATTTGTTCTTGTTCATTCCTATCGCAACAAGATGGACTTTACCTAGATTGAGAATGGATCAATTATTAAATTTTGGATGGAAATTTCTTTTACCTATTTCTCTAGGGAATTTATTATTAACAACCTCTTTCCAACTTCTTTCATTGTAAATACACTATTCTAGAATTCGCAACTTGTTTCAAACAAGAGAAAGAAACAGATATAAAATTATTCATAGATATTCACGATATGTTCCCTATGGTAACCGGGTTCATGAATTATGGTCAACAAACAGTACGAGCCGCAAGATACATTGGTCAAAGTTTCATGATTACCTTATCCCACACAAATCATTTACCTGTAACTATCCAATATCCTTATGAAAAATTGATCACATCGGAGCGTTTCCGCGGCCGAATCCACTTTGAATTTGATAAATGCATTGCTTGCGAAGTATGTGTTCGTGTATGTCCTATAGATTTACCTGTTGTCGATTGGAAATTGGAAACAGATATTCGAAAGAAACGGTTGCTTAATTACAGTATTGATTTCGGAATCTGTATATTTTGTGGTAATTGTGTTGAGTATTGTCCAACAAACTGTTTATCAATGACTGAAGAATATGAACTTTCTACTTATGATCGTCATGAATTGAATTATAATCAAATTGCTTTGGGTCGTTTACCAATGCCAGTAATTGACGATTACACAATTCGAACCGTTTTGAATTCGCCTCAAATAAAAAATGGATAACTCCTTTGATTCAAGAATAATTTCCGATTACCAAGGCTCCGGTTTGAAGATGAGTTTTTTCTTTTTTTTTCAATAAAATAACTACAATCCAAATCCCAACTATTCGTTAATTGGCGAGAATCCAGGCTTAATTTGGATTGAAAATCTAGTCATATTCCAAAAGAAATATAGAATATAGTTTTTCGAGCTGCCATTTCGGATATCGGATAAAGGGCGGGGTTATCTGAATAATTGTACCTGCAGCAATCCACACCCATTAGAATTTACTTCAATTAGGAAGAAAAATGGGGTAACTTAACTTTCTTTTTCCTGATCAAGTCAATAAGGTCATGAAACATTTCAATTTATTTATTTCTTATTTTACATAGAATGGATTTACCCGGACCAATACACGATTTTCTGTTAGTCTTTCTGGGATCGGGTCTTATATTAGGAGGTCTGGGGGTAGTATTACTTACTAATCCAATTTATTCTGCCTTTTCGTTGGGATTGGTTCTTGTTTGTATATCCTTATTTTATATTTCATCAAACTCCCATTTTGTAGCTGCTGCGCAGCTCCTTATTTACGTGGGAGCTATAAACATTTTAATCATATTTGCTGTAATGTTTATGAAGGGTTCCCAATATTCCGAAGATTTTCATCTTTGGAATATTGGGAATGGGGTTACTTCAATAGTTTGTACAAGTATTTTTGTTTCACTAATGACTACTATTTCAGATACGTCATGGTATGGGATTATTTGGACTAGAAGATCAAACCAGATTATAGAGCAAGATTTGATAAGTAATAGTCAACAAATTGGGATTCATTTATCAACCGATTTTTTTCTTCCGTTTGAGCTTATTTCAATAATTCTTTTAGTTGCTTTGATAGGTGCAATTGCTGTAGCTCGGCAGTAATAAATCGTTAAAAC